AGGCTAGAGAGAAAGAGAGAGAGAAATTGAACTTGAAGCGGCCAGTGCTGTATTTCACCAAAACAGCATTGATAGAGTACCACCTGGAACCCAACCAGTTCTACATTATCAGACAAGCATTGCATAGGATTGAATCATTGTCAGAGAAGGGGCGCGCAGCGGGGACCTCATTTTCACCAGCTGGCAGAGAAGCACTAAAAGAACTTCAAGCAAACATTTTGGTTATGTTTGTCAGAGAAACAAGTACTCAATTACCTCACAACAATACCTGCCGTTTTGATCTACGAGCTTCTTCTGAGGGCAATCTTCCTATTCTTTTGAAACCCCGGAGTAGGTATTTCGATATGGTTCCGCTCAGGGCATTCCATTGATAGGCTTCGGTTCCGTTCAGAAGAGGTGGACAGACAAGGACTTGACTCATGGCCATCGGTGAAATGAATCAATTCAGAGATATCTTTCTTTCTTGGTTCAACTCGGGAAATGTTTTTCATTCATGTTCTCCAACTGGAGTAGATCCGGGTTCGTAGTCTTCATGTGATCGAAATGCATTGGATGTCTGCCCGGGCAATTCCAATATTTCATAGATAGACTTTTGATATCATGTCTAGATGTACTGACAGCGAGATCAGAAAAGGAGCTTTCTTTCGATAGTGCTAATGTGGCAATGGAAATTCATTCCTCAATCTTGTCTGATTCCGTATAGCCTACTTGATCGAAAAGGTTGAGCATTCTTTCATTTAGAGATGTCCCAGTGACTCAAACTAAAGGACCTATTCTAAGGCTGGGAATTGAGCTCTTCAATGGCCGACCTCCCTATGGCTCTTTGGAAGGCACGTATTGCCATTAGCATCCGGGGAAGCAGGGAACTTTTCTAATATATAGAGAGTTTCTTTTCTTTTCTTCTCTTATTACAGGTAAAGTAGTGTTCAGCATATGTTCAAAGAACAAATCCAATCTTGAAGCAGAAAGGAAGCAGCTAGAACGGGAGCAGAGTCATAGCTGGGAACTTGAGGTGTGGGGCGCGCAGCGGGGGCCCATTGATCCCGAGCCAGAACAGTTGTCATTGGAAGAACATCGTGAAGAAAGGATTCGAAGAGCAATTCTGACAGTCTCTTCGACAATGCCTTGAAGAGTCCGCCTCACTGAAGATGCTCAAATACAGGCCGAAGCCTTGGAGGTCGAACTTGTTACCCAAGATCCTCCTACTGTGCATGAGGTGCAACTTTCTGCTTCAGAACCCGCTACCGAAGATGCGGCTCATTGCTGTGTAGTCAAAGAGAATGTATGCTCTATCTCAGTCTGAATCAAAAGACAAGGCGAACCTTACTAAACCTGAGGATTCCCGTCGGACCCTTCTCGCCCTGATGAACAAGAAGCTTTGGGTTAAGAGTCTCAAGAAGTACTGGAGGCTGGTAAAGGCACTCGTCCCGGAAAAGATTACCACAAGAAGTATACTTTATAACCCTCCTCTTCTTATGTCAACCCTTCGGGGGCAAAGGATCGAATCACCCCAGTCCTAGCGGAAGGGAGCGCCCTCCTTTTCTGGTAATAATCCTTTTGTAGTGTGCTTACCCGAGCGACATATGACTTTCTAACTGCCAAGCAAGTTTCCCAACTGCCCACTGAGATAGAATTCCTAGTTCGCTCGTACTCACTCGCCCTAACCTCATATCCGGCAATTGGAAGTCTGAAGTTCTCAAAACAAAGAATACTGATATCAAACATTCTTTCTCTTTCTCTTTTTTCCCGCCCTTTACGAAAGTCATTGGTCGTGCTTGCGCTGGTAGTGTCAGGGAAGTTGGATCCCATGACTAATGAAGAAGAAGGAAGGACATGACCAATAGTCAGCCAAGCGTTGAGTCAGTCTTACCGAACCCAGGCATTCTCCTCCAGGTATCTCCTTTATTGAAGTAGCGCACGCACCCTTTCTTTGTACCGGACTTGGGTTAACAAGGCCCCTCCCATCTCCGTTGCCTGCTTCCAATCTTCGAGTCTACGAATCCCATTTCCTCCGGTCCGGCACTACATCAAGTTTCACGTTGAGGGGGATACTCTTCTACCCTACCGAGAAAAGTTATGATTGTACTGAAGGGGTATGTTTTTTTCTCTATCAGTCGGATTCATGTGTCTGGTGAATCCACCTACCGAGACAAGTCATAACTGCTACTTTTCCTAACCTAATTGGAAGACAGATCATACTCGCCTACCGAGACAGGTAATGAATGAACTCAAAACAAGAATCAAGTACTTGTTTTTTCCTAACGGTCCAGCAATGTAATGGAATCAATCTCTCGACCTTCAGTCCTCTTTCATTAGAAAGGCATGTCTTTTTGATAGGATTACCCGGGAAAGCATACGAATGTCGGAAGGATATCACTGAACTATCTGATATATGAGAATCTTTCCTTCCCTCTGCCCAGATGTTGGCCAATACTCAGCTTAAAGTACTATTCTGCCCCGGATCTTCTATACTTATTCCGCCGTCACCTAGACTCTTGACTTGCTAACAACTACTTAGAATCAAGAAACCTTTTCAACAACTACTAATTTCCCTTTGCTTACCTTCTGTGCCTATCGCCGGCTATTGTTTAGGCCTTGCTTCTTTTGTCTATCTCACTTGGCGTCGCTATTCACAAACACCTGTCTATGCCAACTAGTTCTCAACCTCTCTCGGCTATTAGTCACGCATCCCTATACGCCAGTTAAGAAACAACGTCACGCTCGGTTATTTCTAACAGAAACCTCCCCTTGATATCTTCAGCATCCCGCTTGACTTACCATACATACTTCTTCCTACTTTACCTCTGCATATAATCAATACACCTACCCTGCCATATGTTTCTTCTTTGCTTTCAGCGTATACTTGATCTCGTGCACAAATCTATTCCTACTTGTTGACCTGTCCCTACCGCTCCGTGGGCTTTGCTATACTCACTTTGGGCTATTCCGTGCTCAAAAGCCTATTTGATTTCTCTTTGACATAATCCTAAATGCCCTATACATACTATACCGGTGCATACCTTTGAGAACCCGGTACTTTTACCGAACCTACTAAACCTATGAGTTGACTCGTACATCATCACTTCTTCTTGACTTATCTGTGACTGCATATTCCTAGCAAACCGTGACTTTACCTATTCAATATGTCTCTCTTGCCTATTCAATAGGCATCCCTTGTCAAAACAACTATACCTGTCCCTCTTTCTAGCATATTCCTTGGCAAGCTACCAACTACTACTTTGACTTATCCCTATTCTTGACTTATTCCGTGCCTATGAGTTTACCGGTGCCTATACCATGCCAAGAACTATCTTGATACGCATGCAGCTTTTCCTAGCACACTAACTTCCCCTTTCCGCCCTAGCTAGCTCTAGTCCTAATAAACAAATGCAACTCTTTCTATATCCAACTAACCTAGTCCTCTCATGGCCTAATTTGAGACCGGTTTGCCGGTACGTAGTGCTATGGTCAAAGAAATGACATTGGAGATTTCTCAAGACGAAACCATAACCAAGGGGCAGTTCCAAAATGGTACCATGTCATTCTCTGTTCTTTCTTCTCTTATTGAATTTCGTGTGTCGATCCAGAAAACCTTTCCTCCTCTTCACTTCACCTACTATCTATGAGCAGTAAGCAAGCAGTTTTTGACCTGAGCTTAGTGCCGTAGCTCTTTTCGTCGAGTGGTGTCCCACCCAGAGAGGAGTGAGTGATCGGACTCGGTATCTAGCTTTGGTAAATTGCGAACGAACAAGGAAAACGCCTTTCTAAAGCACGCCAGCCTTTTTCAATGATTGGTAAGGATTGCTTGAAAGAGGGTCAGGTATTCTCGTCTCACTCTGTCAACAGATAGGTAGGGATTTGCTGAATTGGCTAACGAGGCATGAATGGAAATAAGGGGCAATGGCGGATGAATGCCAACCAGCACGACACCAGGGCTTTCTCTCTCTCGCTTTGGCTCCCAGCAGCTATCTAGTTCAGGCCCTCAAAAGCTAGCAACTAGATCATCGGTATTCTCACCGGGCATATCAGCATTCCCAGAAGGACTCTCATCCGACTCGGAACTATCATCACCGCTACCAGAAGACATACTAGCTTCGATCTCACGAATATACCAATCGCTGCCATACCCATCAATACTGGGATCAATACTTACTGAGCCATCTGAAGAAGACTCAACATCTCCCGAAGACAAAACCATATTCAGTTCAGAACCGACACTACCCAAGCTTGAGGACGTGCTAGAATGCTTCCGTGGGGAAGGGCCAGTGAGAAAGGATCGAGAACTAGGAGGATATAAGGGACTTGACTAAAGGCAATGCGATTGCGTGCTCCTACTTGAGTTGTGAGAGAGCGAGCTTTGATCTTGATGGCTGGATTGGATCAAGAAGCTCCAGTCTTTGCGGAAGGAAATCCACTCGTGTCCACATCTCTTTACCCAACGAGAAAGGGAGTTAGAGGATTGGTGAACGTGAGAAAGAAGTAGCACTGATTCCATTGCGAAGCTGATTCTCACTTGTATTCGTAGAATCAAATATGATGCTTCCTGCCCCCACTCGCTTTCGTTCAAAGCCCTCCTGCTGCGGATTCTCACATTTGTCACTTTGCGTATTCTCTGCCATCAATCCGATTCTGGGCACGCCCCCTTGTATAGTGGCCTTTCTGCCTTCCTCTGTTTCACGTTGTAAGGCTTGTTTGGCCTCGCTCTTGTTGAAAGAAAAGAAGCAGGCTTCGGTTTTCTAGTAATGCGCCGGGGTTATCTCAGACAGACGTGGTGGAGAGAAATAGGATGAAAAGATAGCCTCGCAAGAAGTTGATTTCTTTGGGAAGCAGGCAAAGAAGACTCGGGCACCGCTCCCTCAGGAAAAGCAAACAACTCAAAACTAAGGACTCAAAGCCAACTCCTAACTCAGAAGCCAGAATGCGAAGTCAGACAAATGAATGAGTCAATATGTGAAATATGACCTGTAGACAACTTGACACCAACCATGGTTCTTGCCAAATTACTTTCTTCATGTGCCAAACACTTGACAAATGACAGCAAACCAACAGCCGATTCCCAGCCAGCCTATCAAAACTTCACCACGCTACACAGATACAGGATCTGCACAGAATAGTCATCATCCCTTTATCTTCCTCACCACCTTTCACCTTCCTCAAATTCACCGAGCTAGACTAGTTAGTGTTCTAGACTCCTCCTATCAGACCAGGACTCATTTCGGCATCCTTGTTGGGGGGTTAGAGTGATAGAGACTTGCCCCTGGAATCGGCCCCTATCAGGATCATTATCCCTTTGGTTGGTGCGCCTCCTGTCAGCCTAAAGTGTTCCTGGTGGCTAGCCAGTTCTTCCTTAGTGCTGCTTTGGCTGGGGCCGCCTTCATAAAAGGAGGTTTCGATGCGTGGACGGAAGCTTGTCCCCCGCTTTTCGTCGGGTAACCTATCCGCCGTGCTCTCGAAAGACAGCTTTTCAAAGATCTGTTATTGTCTCCATTTTCTCCTTCCCTACAGGTCCAAGTAGGATCAATCGTACACAAGGAAGATTGGGTGGACAAAAGATGGCTGATTTGTCGAGCCGGAAAGCCCCAGTCAGAATCAGATCATTTCAGGTTGCCGGTATTTGGATTTGGAAAGGCGATTTCTCTCAGTTTCAGAAAAAGTGAAATAGGAAGAAGGAAAGCAGGATCCAGAGAGAGCACTGGCAGTCACAACTTGAAATGAAGTGCGATGAGCATTTGGCCAGGTAATTCTTTATTGGTTTGGAGCGTCCGGCAGCCCGAGATATTGACAGGTAGCTGATTAGTTACATGAAAATGAGCTTGACTTGAAATATGTTAGCCAGGAAACAAAGAACGAACTTGACTGAACTAGATGTTACTTTCGACACTGGATTGAAAGATGAATGCGCCGCAGGTTGGTAGCTACGGAAAGGTGGCTTTGATAGATAGCGCCAATCCACCTTGAATCAATCGAATCTCTTCCAAAGAGCGCTCACTCTTCTGTCTTTCTTTGATCAAGCAATGAGTAAGTAGCGGTGGCAGTGGCTAAGTTCATGGTGTCTTCCTGGAGTTAGGCGGCACTCCCTCTCTTCATTGTGGCTCCCCCCTCCGTTCATTGAGTCTGCCTTGATTGAGCTTTGTTGACTTGCTGCTTTGGACTTCCCCGCTGCGCGCCCCTCCTTTTCTATCAAGAAATACGGAGACTAATTCGATTTCAAAGACTTCCAGCCCCGTCTTTCCACTCGCAGAAAGAGACCAATCAGATATCACCTGAAAGCGGTCCGACGTGGTGGGGACCAAAGTCTTTCGGAAGAATCTGGTGTTGTTGCCTGGGGCGAATCAACTGACAAACAGACACCCGACAGTGAAGTCCCCTACGCATCAAATGGTGTGTCCTCCCCGTGGGCTTAAGGTTCCCTTTGAACATCCGCCTGTCAATCTAATCATTTTGAAAAGGCAACTGCGATAAAGGCAGTACCCATACATGTGCCCCGTGGAAACCGGTACTGAAGTAGAATATTGATCCCACAATTTCCAATCCATCGTTTGGTCGTTCCGTTCCACTCCGTTTCAATAGCCCGAAGACAAAGAGAACTGATTTGGATGTGTCTGAATTTGTCTTTCTTGTACTAATTTCTAGTGGATTCGAGTAATGTGACTGGAATGTTCCAACACCAATACAGTCAGAAGGTGTCGATCTCATTCCGGCTGATGATTTTGGTTATCCGTGTAGAGCTTTGCGTGTAATACTCATGAATGGAATCTCCTACTTGGGAAGTTCCCCCCCTATCCCACGGGTTGACAAATCAAGGTATAGCCAGACAGAATCGGATACGTTAGCTCTTTGATGGATGCTTTTTGACAGAAGGAATTGTCGAGTGAGGGATAATTCTCACAAAGAATTGACAAGCAGAAGAGACTGGAAATCCACAAGTCACAGAGTGGGCAAACAGATTCATCTTACCGAGAGAAGAGTTCCGCGGACCGGAAGAAAGAAGGGGCGCGCAGTGGGGAAGTCGATTCGCCCACGCCGGGTATTGATTCTTGAACTCTTCGTCACATCTATCTGAGGTTGATCCCGAGTCAGAACTCTGAATCTGTATTAATGAAGTTCGCAGCAGCCCAGTCAAATAAGACCAATTCAGCCAAGCCAATAAGAAAGTGAATTAAGTGGGATGAGTAGGAAGAAGCAGCGTCAATCAAATTGGCTTAATGAGCCGGTGAGTTGACGTCGAAATTGACGTGGGAAAGAGAGATTGCTTCGAGCTAAGGAGAAAGCCGAAAGAAAGGTCAACCCGCTTCCATCGTCGGTTGTTACTTCCTTGCAGTAATTGAGATCTGTTTTCCTTACACGTTCCTATCAGCCGGTACTCCATCTAGGCGGGCTTCACTCAAGTTTAAGGACAGGTCTGGAACGCGCCACTGCTTGCCTTGCCGAATTCATTATGGGCCTAAATGGAAGTGCTGACGTTAGGTATAAATATGGATCAGCTGAAGAGAACGGTGCCAACTTTGCTGAATGAGAGTCAAGGCATGTGTCAATCAAGTTCGGGAACTGTCAATGTGTATTCGCCCGACGAGAAGTATGTAAAGAATTGGGAACTATATAGGATTCTGATGCATATTTCCCTTGGGGGAGGTGATGCCTTAGGTGCTTCGGGACCTGTGTTTTTCAGATTCCACCAACAGATTGGTTTGCCAATGGAAGACCAATTTAGAGGGGCGCGCAGCGGGGACTTATTACGATTCATCCGAGGAGGAAGGCTTTGCCGATGCAGCTGAGCCGGAAGCGTGCATTGTCGGAAAGAGAAGAATACCTCCGATCATGTTTCAGGGGCATGCGAAGGAGTCTGACTCGGAAACGAGCCTTTATTGGTTAGAAGCAGAAAAAGTGAGCTCCACTACTTACGTATTCTTCCACTTGTGGCATGGCATCGTACCCGGCCGGAAGTCAATCGACGTTCGGAAGGGGAGTCAAAGTAGCTCGTAAGGAGTAGCACATATCTGAAAACAAAGGCTTTGCTGAAATTCAATGTGGATTTCACAGAAACTAGAAGTTTGGTTTTTGCCTAGCAGTCTGGGGGGTGTAGCGCACCTGTCAGTAGCGCCTTGTCAAAGCCAGGAAAGACGAGTCCAGCTTAAACAAGGGACTAAGACTCAAGCTAGTGAAAGTCATTGATAGCAAAAAGCCCTCCCGGTGGGAACTCAAAAATAGGAGTCTGGAGGGAAAGAAGAGCAAACTCAACTCGTTCACCTATATGCACAGAAAGTAGGCCCACTCAAGGAATCTCAATTCCACTCTTCCTGCTGTCGGATAGAGCATGATGAGACAACAATTCTTCCAATAAGGAAATATCCGATGGACGAGCAAGCATACTCAGAATGCTTCTTTGAGTAATAAAGAGCAATGAGATTCCCCAATATCATGCTCAGTCAGAATAGCGGCGGATTTCCAGAAGAAGATGCCGCCCGCCCATTCGTTTGATGAGAAATCCAAAGGAATATCGAAAGCTGAACACGATTCTATGCTGAACACAGCATTCAGAATACACTCTGTGTGAGAAGCCCACCTCCCTCTCTTCTCACCCGCCACCTCGGCGGCCTCGCTTCTATCTGCATGAGAAAGAAAGCTACATTCGACTCCAATAGAAAAGCAAGGCACTCTTCGCCCCGCCACCCCACTTTCTCTATCTGGTGAGCCGACCCAAAATGAGCAATCATTTGACGTTCAAACGAGACACCGGAAAAAGATTCTCTTTTTCTTTGAGTGTTTTTTTTCTATCCAAAATGCCTCCCCCGAGGAGAGACAGGAGGAAGTGACGTATAATGTCGAGACCAGCGAGAAACGTGGATCAAGGGCGAGACTCAAGTAGTCTCTCGGCTGTTTCGAGCCAAGACACGTATAACGTTTCGACCAGAAGAGGTCTCAACTACGGCACGTTTCTCCCACAGAATAGAGAGAGTCTTGAGATTAGTCTCGACGTTATTGGAAGTCGAAGTAGTCAGTCTTTAATTAGATTCAAAAACAATACTTCCTTGGCCGTGTAAAACATGGATGAGCATTATTTCATTCCGATAAGTGATCCGACTGGAAGAAGTGTTATATGAGGACTGATCGATCAAATAGAGAATGTTTTTGTCTATTCCTCGTGAGCCACTTATTTCCCCGAAACAAGAGATCAGAGTGAATTGAAGACTTTTCCCAAAATAGTCGATGGTCTGACACCATTGGGATACTTCGAATAAAATGGAGTACATATAGGAGACACCGGTGCTCAAACCTTTTTTCAAGATATCTTCCAAACTGTTAGGGTTAGGGTCCTTGCTCTGGGTCTTTTTCCCCCGGTGCGAAAGAAGTTGGTTCCTGAGTTTCAGAATTCTGCTGATCCCGAGTACTCCATCTCCATTATTGCATATAGCAATATAAAAAGTAAAGAGGAAAAGACATAACCAGAAGAATTGTGAAAAATAAGTAAATTTATCCAGTTGAGGCATTTTGGAAAAAAGAACCTACCTTTATACATCAAAAGACTTTCCTGAATCAAAACTATGTTATTGACCTTTGACCCCAAGTCTCGAGTCTGAAGCATCTATGTAGTTTTCCAAAACCGAAGACATACATCCTGAAAGAAGATTCCTTGATTAGTCATCGTGTACACTGAATTACCGATCGACCGGACTCACTCCTTTTGAACATACGTCTTTGACTGAATCCTTGCTCTTGATCGAGAAGAACCAATCTCTCGATTAGAAAGGCGGCTTGCGGCAGAAACCATATAGGCTGTGCCCCTCGATGTTCTGGGGCCAGAACCCGGGCTTCATCCGTTCTTGACGTATATACGTAAGCATACTCTTGAATGTGGAAAGTTTCGACTCATAGTCCAAATTCTATCGGAGGAAGCGGTCCTAGCATCCCTCCAATCCCAATTTGGAGCCCCCCTTGAACAAAATTGACCACATTTCCCAGCTCCCCCACAATACCCGTTACAGAACTTATCAAGCCAGCGGGCACATTCCCGCACTCAATCTTTTCTGATCTTATTCTGAATTCTGATCATCACCATTACTCGCCGGAGTTCTGGCTGCTTCCTTCGCCTACTGTCGCCCCTCGTCTGATCATGAAACTGAGATAGATTGGTTTTCTACTGACTAGGGGACGGCTACTAGAAAGAAGACCAATGAGTAAGATCAAAAAGGGGAATGTGCAAGCCAGCCAGTTCTGAGAAGAAAAGTTGTTCAAAAATTCCATGACAATCACATCCTTTGAATGCACATGTTCTTTATTTAGTTAGATTTCTCTGCAACCCGTAGGTTGATTCTTTTTGGTTTTTTTTGTCCCGGGTTTACCATCAAAAAAACAAAGAGGACCTGCTAGGATGGAATTCTTGCTTGAGCAACTGGGCCTGTGGACGAGTTCTTATATTAAGCTAAGCGTTGTGAATTGAATTGGTTTTTGAGGCAATGAAAGAACAATAGGGTTGTTGCCGAGCTTTGCAGAGATAGATATACGGAGCCCCCTCAAAGTGGAAGAAGAGGCTAGGGGCTGAGCCCTAGTCAAGCGCTACTTCTCAAACGAGATAGTTGGTCGTCCTGATCTCATCCACGTATAAACGTTAGGTCGACCTGGCGAATTCAGCGATTAGTCATCGAGCCTTTCCTGCAAGAAAGAGGGCGGGGCTGAAATGCATGCTCGATCGAATAGCGTATGTACGGGGACGAGAACCAGTCAACAACTGGTGAAGTGTAACTCCGCTTTTTCGATATTTCCTCGCGCCCCTAGCCGGATATATATATAGTAACGACCGACCAGCTGCATCACATCAAATGAGAGGTGGGAATCGGCATGATCAGTCCTTCCCTTTGCGGGCCTGTCCAGGAGCTGGGCCTGGAGTGCTAGGGGCTGAAACCTGTCAAAACTCCCTCCGAGTCGGATAGAGGCGTCGATACGAGACATCTATGCTCCGTGAAACCGACCTGACCGGGCTTGTTCTTATATCTCCCTTCTCAGCACTCGACCCTTGCTATGTCGGTAAATGGATTGGGGGCTAATGCACCCTGAGAAGTTTGGGAAGGACCCAAACCTCTTTTTTGACCCAGCGAGAAACGTGGATCAAGGGCGAGACTCAAGTAGTCTCTCGGCTGTTTCGAGCCTAAACGGGAGCATGCACAGGAATCCCGGACATTGAGGGGAAGGGGGATGTATTTAATGAACTACGCCCGACTTCTTCCCTAATCAAGAAAGTCGAATGAAAGAAGGATAAGAAAAAGCGCCAGAAAGACTGATCATACCAAAAAGCCGTGGTTCATACATCAAAGGTCAAAAATAGCACTTCAGCAGCATGGGCGGGGGTGCCCTAGAAAGAAATGGTTCTCAGACACCCGTTTCCCACATTTTGTCTCGGTCGATAGCTTGGTCTAGTACAAGAATGAGAAAGCCACAAGAGCAGGGGCGCGCAGCGGGGACACTGCGCGTCAGAAAATTGTTGTTTTCATTTGTGAGGAGAGCAGATATTTTGGAGTTCTGGTTGAGGCGCCGGGTCAAGGCAGGAATCTGATTTCGAAGCAATCTCTGGAGTTTGCCCTGATCCGAACGGGTCTTGCAATAAAGACGGATTTCATATTGAGCTCCTAATATACGCTATTGGGATGGAATGGCTCAATCGACCTTCTTCCCCCCTAAGAACCGCACGTGCGAGTTCCCCCGCATACGGCTCAAGTGGCTTTGGCCGGGCGCCTTCGCGCTTGGTAAGCGATTCGCTGTAGCCAAGCTGACTGCGAGCTTCTCGGCTAGAGCCATTAGACTGCTCGTCACTTCTGGCCGCCTTCTTTCGTCACCCGAGATCCAAGTCAGCACCGGCAAAGATCTCTTTCTTCCTTGCTAAGCTAAAGGGCCGGCTTGGAAGCAAGCTACCTTTTAGTGGGTGAGCCTTCGCTTTTTGGATCATCTTCTGCCCAATGCGGTACCCTCCCGTTTTTTGCTTCCATCTCATTGGGTTTACCTTGTTCACAGGTTGACCCCATGGCAGCAAGAAAAGGCGATCTTGTGCTATACTCCGGTGATCTCTTTCCTACCGAGGCACGCTAACTCCCATCGTGTCCCCAGATCACATTCCGTGTATCGAAAAGGGAAGCCCACTCATCCATCAGCTCCTCTCGTAGATTCGGTGTGGTTTGACGAAGCGTCTAAGCACAGTTCACTCGCGTTGTTCAGAGTTTTGCTGCTAGGTGACATGTTCTATAAGAAATTGCAGAGTTTCCCACGCTTCATACCTCCTCTCCTCTTCTGAAGGTCAAGGGCTAGGCATGGTGGGGTAGGGCCGGAAAGATTTGTGGTCTGACCAAAAAGTCTTATGTACTCCGAGTCGCACGGCGTTTTAACCAAAAAAACTTCTTGCGCAATTCATGTGTTTCCGTTTTGATGACCAGAAATTGTTTCTTGATTCCCATTTCAAATTGTTCTCTGGACTTTTTGTCAATATGAGGTGACCGTAACACAGTATATAAGACTCGTGATTCAGGCAATCCAATCTTCCGTGTGTCAGGCGTCAGCCCCAAAAAAGGGTAGTTTTCGCAAAATGGGTTCTCAAAAGATCGAAGTACTATGCCTATCTTGGTGGTCATTTTGGTGGTCTTGATTTTCTCCTCTTCCTGTTCTATTGATCAGAAGTGCCACGCCGGCCTCCAAGTTGAGAATTAGAATTCGACGACCAAATCTCGAAGAAGAAGCCTGAGCACTGGACAAAGAAGTGTTTTCCGTTGTATGACGAAGAAGAAAGGACAAGGCTACCACAAGCAAGCATGCAATGCTCGCTCCTCCGCTGACCTGATGAAAGACAGAGCCCTAGTCAATCAAGTTAGTTATGGCTCCTGAGCCCGCCCGCCGCTAAGTAATGAGTTTAGCATCTACACCCGACCATCACGAAAGAAGCTTTCTTGGTCGTAGATCAGTCTGCTCCAAAGAGATGTGAGTCAGATCTGAGGTTGTCTTGAACCGAACTAGTTTCAGTGAAGGAATTGGAAATTGCATATATCGAGAAGGGATTTCATCAAGCTTGTGTTCAACGTTGGCTGTATCCCACCTCGAAGAGCTTCCTGATCGAGTGAGTAGTGGAAACTTGGGAAGAGAGGCGGCTGGAATGACTAAGTGGAATTGACTAGCTTGTGAAAGGTTTGAACCATCCCTTTGCTACTCCCTTCCTTCTTCAATCGTCCTCGGAGCTTTCTTCTTTCTTGTCTCACGTGGGTGGCATATTACTTTCTCCTTTTTTCTTTGCTTTATCCAATCATTCAGTCTATATACGAGATTCTTCGAGAAAGATGCTGAAGATGGGGTATGAACTTGGTCAGCTTTTCCTTCATTCAAAGTAGACTCGTGCCTAGTTTTCTAATATATCAACCGGAGCAGCCTGCACCTTCAGACCTGGGGAGGGGGATCACGTCGTCGTTGTGCTCTGAGTCTTGAGGCTCTCTACTCTACATAAGTACTGATTCGCTAGCGAAAAACTAACTACGTGATTTGCAACTACGAATGTTCCGAGTGCCGAGTGCCGACTTCTGACTTGCGGCACTGCAGACTTTTCATACTTGACTCCTGAGTCTGATGGATGTGCACCTTCCTTGACTTCTACATTGCGAACAGGTGCTTACAACAAAAAACATACGGAAATAGACTACTCCCGCTCAAATAGAAATATCCTAATATGAGGACAAAGAGAGAGAGTCAACCTGGTGATAACAATCCTTGATAAAAAGAACACACGAGCACATGACTAAGCCCTTCTCCCTAAACAGAGAAAAGGAAGTAGTGCACTAGCAGGGAAATAGAGAAGTTGCCAATTGACATTCGAAACCGAGAAGGAACTTCCTTATTCACTGAAATTCCTGTGAGAAAGAGCGCTATGACGAGCTTATCAAACATCCTCAACACTACAAATACATCCCATTCCTGGAACGAGTTGAAGGAGGAGGGGAAACATGAAGGAGCTGCACGTAAATCCGCTTGCTTGTTCGATGTGGTACCAATATCTCCTTTCTCTAGTTGGTTAAGGGTAAACACTTCTATTTTGATAATTTATGTATTGAATTCCCGCCTGTCCCACTAAACACAAATCTTTCTGGCGCATTCCTCCTCTGGACTTGTTGATGTTTCTTTTGCTGGTTATATTTATATGTATTTGGAAAGGATGTTCCACCAGGAAAGGAGCCACCCTGGCACATAAGTGTGAGCTTGTGAAAGCGCTAGTCTAATGTGTCCTATTTTGGAATATGCACCATGGAAGTGGAATAAATTACTACTCTCGACTGGGCATGAATTCATTTATAGAAAGGAAAGGTCAAATCGTGAAAGCAAAGTGGAGCACATAGCCTGAATTAGTTTCACTGGCATTTGAAGCTCTTTCCGCCGATTAAGACGCGCTGGACAATTAAATACGCTGATCAGTTGAAATATACCTCAAAAGCTGCTCTTCCTAAAGCTACCATTTCCTGCAAAGAGCAGTACTCCATTTCAGCATCTCCTGGCTGCATACTCTCTTCCACTTGCCTTTCTTTCGGAAGAAGAAAGAGTGGAAATAGGAAGAAAACAAAGATAGCAGACGATAGAGAGAGCTCATAAAGAGGCAAAAGCCGAGCAAGGACAAACTCGTCGTCAAGTGATTGATGACTCAACGATGAGTGAGACTGCATCGGTAGCAGCTGACTGAGGTTAGGAAGTCCTAAGAATTCACATCACTTCTTTACACTCCTTCCTACTAATGGGATGGGGGTACTTTGAACGGCGGTAAGAACTTCAAGGAAGAAATGAACAAAGAGCACTACTCTCTTCTTCTCTTTCCTAGTTCGAGACATTAGTGTGCTATCCATTCCTAACCTCTCGTCCCTACCATGAAAGTAAAGTATCCATTCCATACTTTACTTGTACTATCAACTCCGCCGCCTATCGATTACAGTCCAGTCTTGTCACCAGTCAGTCCATAGTCACTCTTGTCTTCTTCTATGTTCTATCTCTTACTAGAAAATACCTATACCATTCAAGCCCTTTACTCCTATCTATTCTTGCCCTAGTCTAGTCCTAAGGTTAGGAAGTGGCTACTAGTTCGATTCAATTCCCCCCATAATATGATGGCTCAAAAACCAATGAGACCGATCTTCTGTCATCGAGTCAGCTTATTGTCTCCATAGATCCAAATGTGATTGACGAAAGTAGTTCATTTTTCCGGGGCAAAGGCATATTTCAGAAGAGCAATAAACGCGGACCAATGACGAATTTCGAGAGGGATGATTGAAAACTGAATGAGAGAAAGCAAAGCTTAGACCCCGAAAGCGTTGACTGGTAAAGGTCCGCGCTAGCATAGCTGTACTTGGAGCTAGCCGAAGCTTTTTCTAAAGCTGGCCAATCGATTAGAGATTACTACTTTGAGTGCTACATAAGAAAGACATCAATGGAAGAATTTGGACATACCCTAACCCTTGGTTTGGCCCCTTTGCCTTTCCGTTACTACTACTTGGAAGTCGGCGGAGATACTTCGAGGACTCACCTTTTTCTTTGTTTTGGGTTCTATATGCGGTCCAAAAAAGGACTGATTCTTCCTTTGAATAATACCCCCTGTGCTCGAGATTGAGTCCTCTGCCTCTGATCTTATATGCCGATCTAGTCAACTCTTCTTTTCAGGAATACGTTCTGCTCCACGATCGATCGATTACTCTCGGTTTCACTTTTCTTCATTCGTAGTCTTTTTTCCTTGCATGGAAGTAGTTCAATTCGCGGAGATCCCTCTATCGAGACTCTCCCCTTTAGTTTGAGTTTGAAATTGCAATCCTTTTTGGTCTTCCCTCTGTACAGTCCATAATGAGATGAATGAACCTAGAGTTTTTGACACAAAGAACTTACTTTACGCTCCTGGTCTGACCTGGTAGTACCTACCAGCACAAGGATCATGCCAGGGGCGCGCCCCTCTGATTGAAGTGAACTAGAGCTTGGAATGCAAGCAAAGACAATATTTGATGGAGGAGAAGAAGAAAGTCAGCCCAAGTATACGAGTAGGAAGCAGTCTGGCAATGGAGTGTAGGGGATTCAAACATGTCAGATCTCCGCTCTTCAAACCTCTAAACTACTCTTCAATGGAAAAAGTACACACATCAATTTGGATTGAATGCTTTCCACGCCATGATACGATTGAAAGAAATCATCCCACGTACTATTTGACACATCTTACCTTCAAGTCTTGACTTTGGTCTTTCCCCTACGCAATTTCATCCATCTGCCTATCGTAGATATTACTCGACATCGACTTGAATTGGAACTTTGAAGAGTGTTTTGTCGTCTGGCGCTCTTTCTTCCCTTGGCATGAGGGGGGTGATTTACGTTGACAGAAAAGTTCCTGCCAACTAGAACCTCAGAACAAGTCATCATTCGGACAGACAAGACGAGCCGTCCTTGTAGCCAAAACCTACAAGTTGCACTACCGATACCTAATCATTCTTTTAATCCTTTGGGATTGATTCTCGAAGTCGAAAGGGGGCTCACAGCCCACACCTTACTAAAGGGAATTGGTTCTTGATTGACCTATCCAATTTCTCTCTAACTCATGAGTATCGGCTCCCCGTGAAGATTCGTTCACTATTCGACTCCTAGAGAGATAGATGTTTCCATACCCTAAGGGCGATGAGAGTGAAGTAAGCTGCAGATAATTCCCTGAAACCATCGGCTTGACAAAGCTGCTGAACCATACTAGAGGCCATAGTTAGTGCACCGTCGTTACCAGGACCGGAAACTGGGACGCTTGTCAGACTTTTCCGGCGATGAAGGCTCACTTGTGAGATTGCATGTACCAAAGTGGTAAGCGGAGCCTAGGTGTCGATATGTGGAATATATCTGGACGAGTGGTCGCGTCAGTTGGTTTTTTGGCTCGTTGGCTTGGGTGGATTACCAAGGATGCCAGTTGAAGCTCTCCGGTTTCCGGATGCAGATAATGCTTAGGACCAACGAATTGATGTGAATACGGGCCGTTGTTATCGTTATCGTATTCCTTTCAATCCACAGACATGACTCAGTTGAAATGGTTTCTCTGAGCTGATGGAGTACGATCCCCCTGGAAGAAGATGAACGCGTTCCAATTGTCGTTTGACAAGATAAAAGGGGCGCGCAGCGGGGAAATAATAGTATAGTATCTTGAGGAGATAAGGAGACCCATGTAATAATAGTATCTTGAGTCAATAGGGAGAAGCATGGAATAATAGCATGTTGATGAGCACTTCACCCTCGGAATAATAGTATGTTGATGATCCCCGCTGCGCGCCCCTCATTCGGAAATAGAGTCTTCCTTCCTACCCAGCGAGCCAGAAGGCTCGTCTTCCTACTGCATTTTGAATTTGCTTACAACACGTCGAGCCAGTGACCGAGGATATGCTTTGTCCCGCCTCTGACCGGAGAAGGTGCTGTCTCTGTTGCAAAGAAGCTGGTGGATTATTGAAAATTACCAACAGAAGCACATCCCTCGCCTTACGAAACATTGTGAATTGTGGGAACTCAGACGCTGCATAATAGAAGTAGGAAGCACCTTTCTGATTGATACATTGCTGGTCGACTTCTCTAATGTTTTTTGATTATCAAATTGATCGAAATCTGTGCTTTGTCCAGTGTAAACACCCCTTTTTTCTGATACCTCAGAGGTCCGCCTCACGGATTTAAGTCCGCTACTATATGACTCCCTGAAATGCAAGTCGTTGGGAAGCTGCATGTGACTTCGCCTCCCGACCTTTCTTTCCTGTTTGCTAATTCTAGGTTGCCGGTTGTATCTGCAACGATCTCTGACTGCCCTAGCTTACCAGCACAGAGAAGCAGACACGAAGGGAAAGACAGAATCTGAATCAGAAGGGGAGGCCAGACCAGATCCTTTGAATCATCTGCTGTGAGAGCAAAGTGAGTTCAAGCTTTTAGGGGGAGCCAGCATTTGAGTTCTGTTCTTCCAAAACACAAGCAGTACCATCTATGGCTTCCTTCCATGGTTCATGTTCATGTTTGGGCAGCGGCCTTGACCCGGCCAACGAACCAGTCAACCGAGAACCCAAGTTATCATAATTCTTCAATCCATAAGGGCAGACCGCTACGAGAGAGACTAAGCGCTTTGCTTTCAATTGGAAATATCTGGAAGCTTAACACAGTTTCTTCAACCTTAAAGACCAACATGCTTTAATCACATCTCTGCTGTCTTCCCATAGAGAAACTACTCACCTTGATCCCCGCTGCGCGCCCCTCCCATTCTTTATCACCAGGTCGGTTTTCCTCCGGGCGGTCTATTAGCTTACTGGTCGCTCTGGAGTAGCTCGCCGCCTCTTTTGTTTCCGTCCTATTGCTCGCCTTTTTCACTTTTTTCTTACCTTGTGATTAGCTACCCTTATTCTCAGGAAGACAAACCTGCTATCTTGAGTATTGAAACTGAACTGAAACATCCTTCGCCTCTCTGAAATTGGCTTTAGCCTTCACTATTGGGCGTGGCCCTTGTTACTTACCTATGGCGAATATCCTCCTCTTGCCACCCCCCTCTAACGAGAAGAGAAAGCAAGACGGCCTATCACAGGTCCTACACCAAGATCATCAAAAGAAGCTAGGACCGGACCTATAGTTCTTTGAAACTGGTCTCAGTCCATGCCCGAGAACTCTTTCTTCATCGGCCGCCTATCTCACTCGGTGTGGCCACAAGCACCCTGAAGACCACTGTTTGCCTTGTGCATTATAATACACAAGCAAGACTGTTCGTCTAGTGGTATCCTTTCTCTTATATAAGATCTATGTCCTGACCCTATGCATGGTATGTCTAGAGTGACAGATCTATTCTAGCCGTTCTTGCTAACCGACACCGGGAATTTGATTCTCACTTGAGAGATGCGATATGTAAAGAATCTAATAGGTGATATCAGTGAATCCGATCTGGGCAGCTAGGCTAGGAAGGTAGCGGGACGAAGAAGAACAGGTTTCACGAATGGGGAATGCTTGGGTGGGGTAGTTCCGACATAGGAAGGCGCCCGGGAAAAGGGGGCAATGGCCTTCTTTATGAATGTGCAGAGTTGGGGGATGGTGTCTCGAATAATCACAAACGATTCCGTTGGCTGCTTTGACAACAGAAAGAAGAAGCTCTGTTCGCTGTCGCTATTCCTGCACATAGAAATTGGTATGCTTACCGCGAGAGTCGAAGAAGTGTGCCTTTGGGGTTCAGATTACCCAGAACAGTGAATATGGATTCTGAACCATTCATCTCAGCCCGCTTTCCCTGCGTTCGAGACTTCTGCTGGCCTGAATTGAATAAAGAAAGTATAACAGCCTTAAGATAAATCCTTAGAAATCACAAGGCCCTTGCTTGGCTGCGGCGCTTCAGTGAATTGGGGTAAATAACAGGCTTTTTGCAAAGAAGGAAGAGAAAGGCCCGTGCACAAGCTTGATGTTCCAAAGCACGCTGCTGATCCTGGGCTTTTTGCTTTTCTGATCGAACTACCTTCGTGTCATCGTATCTTGTGTCAGAATCGCTTTCAGGCGAATATTCATTACCATCCGTGGCTTTTTGATATCCCGTCCATACCGGAAAGAACGAAGGGTATCCATGACGCAACACTTTGATCCCCTGGGAAAGGAATCTCGCTTTCTTATATATTCGAAGAACTCCCTTTCGTCGACTCTCGCTTTTCTTGCCATTTTTTGGAATGTCTCGGTACTAATGAATGGTTTGAAGAGCGAGGATCCGCCCCTTCGGTACCTGTTTCATGGTATTTTCAAGGTGGTCTCACTTCTCTGGCTGACATTCCTTTTCGAGCTGACTGATCGGAGAATATCCTGAAATAGGGAGAAGGTTAAGGCTTATAGATTGGGCCCATGATAAAGTAGTGTTGGTAAAGCAACTGATGCCTAGCAAAAGTCCTCCGTATATTCGAAGAGGCCAGCTTCCTTTTATGGTCTAGGGTTCAATATTGGAATGTGGATTGAATTCCTTTCGTAAGCTTCAATTACTTCCTTGGATGAGGCCTTATCCCTTGGCTCAGAGTAGTGGCTTGTTCTCGACCTTCCCCCGGTGTGCCCTTTCTTTCAAAGACGTCGAGTTGGAGTAGAGGCAAGACCGAGTGGGAGGTTGTTCTCAGAGCCAGTGAGTTTTGAATATCTTGATTTCGTTTAAGGTGATATTCCATGGGCTCTTTCCTTCCTCATTTGCATTTGAAAAGGGTTGTGATTGAGTAATTGAATAGGCAAGGTCAGTCAAGTAGGCATTTCAGTCTAGGAAGTCAACTAAAAAGGCAAGGGCAGGGCGTAGTTTCAAAAGCAAGGAATAGTTGCTTCAATCATAGTAGTCAGTTTTGAAGCTGGTGCATGCTTGTTAATCGTTCTTTCATTTATAACAGAAGATCGGGACTTACTTACATAATAGGCTAGCTTTTGGGAAAGACTGACATCTAGGACTTGTTTTCCGTCGCCAATACACCAATTGCTAGCTTTGAACTACACTCCTACTGATTGAAAGTGCCGGGAATGCCAACTTTCTTGCTTGCCTATACTGAACTTCCTCGATAAACCCTGCCACCCGCGCTCACTAGGACTCTCCAGAATCCATATCCCGGCGCATCATCAGACAGTTTCAAGCTCAAAATAGAGCTTAATAAGAGAAGATCTTCCTTCCATCAATGAATGTACTTGCGTCAAGCACTCTAATAAGCGCCTACCATTCCGATGCCATATCAAAGGTCTGACAGCAATCCCTACGCAGGGAATGAATTCATACTAGCACACGCTCATCCAATCACTTTTCACCTTTGGCTGGCACCGCAAGGCGCCGCAGTTCATCGACATATCTCACACAGTGGAAATCCCACTTTGAGACCCTATAGAGAACCTATATCGCTATTCTGATTCCGTAAGTAACTTAGTGCAAAAGCAATATGGCACAAACGACCAACACTTGTTTATCAAATCGTCATGACCAATTTATCCCAAATATGTGGTTTCGTCCTCGACCATCAAAAGAAAAAGGGCATCCTTGAGAAAAGGATTATGTTTGGTCCGTTCGGATCTGGAATGGCAGTAGGCGTGGAAGCATCAATTTCATTTATATAGCTAGCAGCGCAGAAGTCAAGAGAGGGTGCAGCTGCGCCACCTGACGGAGCGGTTCGCTTTTTTGACTGTCTAATCTAGTGCGCTAGCCTTTGTCATAAGGTTCCGTATTTGAGTCCACCTGTCAATTCGAGTCTTTGCAGTGAGTGCCCTTACCTTCAATGGGTATGTATTGAGAGTGAAGGGCGGAGCTTTCGCTCGCGCATTGAGAGTTGTGAATCAAGCCTTTTCTGAACTTGTACCTTGACCCGAAAATGAGTCTATCTAGTCTTTGACAGTGACAATTTCGTATATATATCAACGTCAGCACTGGAAGAGCAAGCTTCAAAGACAGTGTGCTTCTCCACGCAAACACGAACAGAAGAGGACAATGTTCTGGCAACCCCTCTCTGATCTATTCCAATTGAGATCCCCTCCTAAGGGGGTAGGGGCGGATGTAGCCAAGTGGATCAAGGCAGTGGATTGTGAATCCACCATGCGCGGGTTCAATCCCCGTCGTTCGCCCATCACATTATTTCTCGAATTCGCCAAAGAGGAACGTCTCGAGATTCAGGCGATTGCAGATGATATAACTAGTCAATATGTTCCTCCTCATGTCAACATATTCTATTGTTTGGGGGGATCACACTTACTTGTTTTCTAGTACAAGTAGCTACAGGTTTTGCTATTACTTTTTACTACCGTCCTACTGTTACAGAAGCTTTTTCCTCTGTTCAATACATAATGACTGAGGCTCATTTTGGCTGGTTAATCCGATCGGTTCATCGATGGTCAGCAAGTATGATGGTTCTCATGATGATCCTACACGTATTTCGTGTGTATCTCACTGGTGGATTTAAAAAACCCCGCGAATTCACTTGGGTTACAGGTGTGGTTTTGGCTGTATTAACAGCATCCTTTGGTGTAACTGGTTATTCCTTACCTCGGGACCAAATTGGTTATTGGGCAGTGAAAATCGTGACCGGCGTACCTGAAGCTATTCCTGTAATAGGATCACCTTTAGTAGAATTATTACGTGGAAGTACTAGTGTGGGTCAATCCACTTTGACTCGTTTTTATAGCTTACATACTTTTGTATTGCCTCTTCTTACTGCTGTATTTATGTTAATGCACTTCCCAATGATACGTAAGCAAGGTATCTCGGGTCCTTTATAAAGAAAACATATCATAGATATTTTTAATTGAGAATATATCATATCGGGGAAGGCAATAGTATCTCATTGCTATAAGATATGGATTCAATAAAAATCACATATGTTATTTGGATACCTCTCTTCAACTCCGAAGTCTTGTATTCTTTATTTGATACGACTCGTTGAAGTGGATTTTACGAACAGAAGATGGATTATGGGAGTGTGTGACTTGAACTACGGATTTGGCCATGCAGATATTGGATCTGCCATGTTGTAATGAAAGACCCAATGTGTCTCCGCATCCAGCCAACACGTAAGCTCTCTACGTAGCAGAGGATAGGCCGGTTCGCTTAAGGAGAATCTTTTCTATGATCATACCCAAATCATGTCATCCAAGGCTCCGTAAGATCCGGAGAATAGAATGAGATGATGTGCCATGATTTCATCTTCTATCTATTCTATCTATCCCACTTACTGAATTGAATCTATTCTATTTCACTTATTTTTTTGAGTATAGTGTGGAAATACATTCATTTCCTTTGCATTGATTCCTATCTATGATACTATCGGAGTGAAAGAAGGGATCTAAGGAAGAACATAGGGGAAGCTCTATTAGTAACAAGTCAATACTTTGTATGGGTATGGAAAAAAGAGAGATATTCTCTCGATAAACACCAATCCAAAAATATGAGATAATCCAAAAAGCACTTGATCATGATCAATAAGCCTACTTGGATAGTGAGCATTTACTTATCAAGATCAAATCCCTTGCAATCTCTAGTTGTAGTTGCAACTTCGGAAAATGGAATCGGATAGATCTTTCTTTTATTATCATAGAGTTATTATATATGCTAATATATTCAATAGATCTTATGATATTGGATTGGTTCTTTTGAATATTTCTTTGATTCTTGCTCGAGCCGGATGATGAGAAATTATCATGTCCGGTTCCTTCGGGGGGTGGATCCATATAAAAGAATTCACCTATCCCAATAACAAAGAAACCTGACTTGAATGATCCTGTGTTAAGAGCCAAATTGGCTAAAGGGATGGGGCATAATTATTATGGAGAACCCGCGTGGCCCAATGATCTTTTATCTATTTTTCCAGTAGTTATTCTGGGTACTATTGCATGTAATGTAGGTTTAGCGGTTCTAGAACCATCAATGATTGGTGAACCGGCAGACCCATTTGCAACTCCTTTGGAAATATTACCTGAATGGTACTTCTTCCCCGTATTTCAAATACTTCGTACAGTACCAAAAAACTGATTTGGTGTTCTGTTAATGGTTGCAGTACCCACGGGATTATTGATAGTACCTTTTTTGGAGAATATAAATAAATTCCAGAATCCATTTCGTCAAAGAAGCCATAGTCTCGAGGAAAGTCAGAAAATACATGCTAAGAAACGGCTTCAAACAATATATATGGTAAGCCAATGCAAATACTGAAGCGAATACCTCAGAAACTCATTCACCATGTATTCTCTTGCCAAGCTCCTCTCTTGATTCTCTCCGCATGTTCATGGTCCTTCCCAGTCAATGGTATGGAATTTACCGATTGAATCTATTGCTACTTCCGATTCTAGTTCTTTGCCTTGATCGAACCCCGCTGCGCGCCCCTCATCCTATACTGAAACTCTCACGTCTTCACATGAGGAGCAAGGTGATAGGGGGAGCAATGAAGAAGAGCAATCCCAAGAAGAAGAAAGCAGCCTGTACGAAGGTCAACAAGGATTATAACTAGGCCAGCTAGATATAGATATTCGAATGATCGAACCACTCTTCTTTCTTTTCTGGGCCGATAGATGATCATGAGCCTTCATGCTTTTATGAAGCAAAAGGAAGGCGCTATGCTATATATCTGATTTGAGGTGCAAGCTCTTCGGAAAAATGCGCCGGTCGGGTGGGTGTAGATCCGGTTACTTGCAAATGGGTCTACAAGTTGATCGGTCAGGCAGATGGGAGTATTGAACGTACGTTATAAAGCGAGGCTTGTAGCGAGGGGGTTTTCGATCAAGGCGAAGACTATGAAGAGACTGATCGTCCGGTGGCCAAGAATCAGCGCGTGTCGTGATTTCAATGGCCGCTTCTGGCAGGTTGGAAGCTTTGGCAATTAGATGTGAAGAACGCTTTCTTATATGGCGAACTTGACAAAGACATATATATGGAACAACCTCCCGGCTATATCTCAAGTGTACACATCCCGACTATGTTTGCAAACTCAAAAAGGCGCTTTATGGCTTGAAGCAAGCGAAATATTCTCAATTGGTACGGAACGGAATATTGGCAATTTGGTGCTTATTCTTCTGATCGGATCATAGCTTGTTTGTCAAAAAGAAAGCTGGTTTCCATGTTTTTGTTCTCTTATATGTGGATGATATGATTCTCACCGGGCGGGAATGATGAAGGCGAAGTTGCAAAACTTCGAGCGGTCGCTTCGATTTGAGATTCAAGGGTGAGCTTCAGCACTTTCGTTGGCTTGGAGGTGGAAAATACGAAGGATGGAATTGGTTTCAAAAAGGGCGGGCTGAAAAGCTTATTGACAAATTGGGCATGCGCCGACTCTACTCCGCTTGATGCGGTTGAGGCGTGGTGATGGAAAAGTCCTTCCGGATCCTCGGAAATTCCGTGCTATTGTTGGAAGTCTCATTTACCTAACTATTACAAGCAAGACCGACTTTGGTCTTTTGAGTCGGTTCATGCAATCTCCTAGCGCCAGCACAGGGATACTATCAAGCTTGCTTGCAGCAAAAAGGATTCTCAAGTATGTTCATTTCTCGATTTTGGATGGGACTATTATAAAAGGAGCGTTCTTAGTTCATTTTGCATGGATACACCGACGCCGATGACGGTGGTGATTTGGATGACCGGAGGTCTACATCCGCTTACGTTTTCTCTTTTGGTTCTGCATGTGTCTCATGGTGTAGTAAGAAGCAAGATTCGCTTTCTCTTTTGACTACCGAGCTTCATACATAGCCGGGTTTGCCAAATGCGCCAGTCAGTCTCTGAGTGATCGAAGGTGTTGGCTATTGACGAGACAGCTTTCACACTCTCCACAAAAGTCACTTGAGCTTTGAAAACTGACAGATTGATTCAGTCTTTGAATCTGAAATGAAAAAGAAGAAGTGTTGAATCGAAGTTGGAGCTTCATATTCTAGTCAAAAAGGTAGTATAGTCAAAGTGAGGGGGGACTGTCCAAAAAGCATTAATTAGTAGCTAGTCCCGACTATTTGACATAGAGCTTGGCTTCCTTGGTGAACGAGATTCTGTCGGGTGAGGCATCGTTGGAATCTATAAGTGTCTTTGATTCATTGCTCTTCTCTTTCTTATTCTTGATTATCTCACTGGCGGACCGGGCCAGTAGGCCGCGTAAGCTACCGCCAAAATGAAGGAAGAAGGCCTCTGCAAACGAATCAAGAGGCATGTAGGGCCGACGTCAAGACTACGACTACAATCAAAGTCATGAGCGATAGCGAAGCCTGAAGCCCTTTGTCTTTTGAAGCCCCACAACTAGCTGAAATTATAGCAGACAACCCAGGCAAGCCTACTCCACCTTTCTCATGTCAACGCCTGCCAAAACCCAAATCGAAAAACCACTACTGTTTGGGGGTTGGTTGGTTGAATAAGTAGTTTTGGAGTGCTCTGTCGTTGTTTGGATCTTGACCGGGTCCGAGCTTCCCAAGCTCTATGCTGTTTGGGAACTCTGCAAGGGTCTGACCACCTTTTTGATTCACTAGAATTGAGTCTTTGGGGTACTTTGGGATTATATGACGCGCCGAAGATTTGTGCTTGTGGGCGAGGGTGAATATAGCGGACCAGCGGATCTGGTAGTCGACAATCGTTCGTACTTGATAAAGGTTGTCGCAGCACCTGTAGTAGGACAGAGGACTTATCGCGATACCCGCGGACCAATTTACTATGTCTCCGTCGCTGACGTTAGTCAAAGAGCCCACGTGGATTGGCCTGGGTCTTCTTCGGCTAATGAGACCTCGATCCCGAAGCCTCCTTAGTATCTTTTTGATAGGCGCCTCGAGATGTATGGGGAATTCGCTGCTGAAAGATCCCGCCCAGTGTCCCCTTTCTTTCCCCGCCGCCTTCCGACCCGCGGGAGTCTCCAATTCAGATCGAAAGACACTCATGTCCGATGGCACCTTGCCCCGACCTGAGCTATGCAAGAACTCGATCTCCCTTGATCCTTGCCGGATGTGCTTGACGGTCCCCCATAATACGCTCACTTGGGTACTTCTGAGTCCTTCTTTTCCAAGAGTATTCGCTAGTATTTCCGCGTCCAGTAGACGACCTCTTCCGCTCATCCCCTTCGTAAGCTCTTTGATCGGGATACTAGTTCCTAGGTCCCTAAACTTGGAATGGATGGCGGAGCGTAGGTGGCAAGCAGTTATATGGATACGGTGCTTGACCCGTAGACGCTTCTCCAGCTCTCGCAAGAATTGTATGGGAGTCGTCCTCGGAGGGGCTTCCCGAATGACCGTACCGGGGAATTCTACCGTACTCCGTGCAGCTATGGTTGTTGATCCTGCGGAGCCCACCCAAAGGTTAAGGCCGGATTGTAGGAAGTGGGTTATACGTTTTTGTATTTCTATGAGAAGAAATACGGCACCCACGATTCCTAGTAGTAAGTCGTCGGCATATCGCGCGTAACAAATCCTTATTAAGAAGGAATGGTTTGGAAAGGGGGCGGCCAGCTTACGAGCCAGGCCTCTCTCTGACCTGAGAACTAGTATCGCCTCCCCGCCCAGCTCTATCAGCAGGCCCCTTCTTTTGCAATACTGAAGAAGGTCTTTCATGGCCAAATGATGATGAAAGCCGCCTTTTCTACCATTGAATTCGGCCTTCGGGGTCAACCCAGTGGCTTCTATGAGGAAGGCGGCGCAAAGGAGGCTCGAGGGCTTTTTCAGGACGGCGGCAAGGGCCGCTTCAGAGGGGAAAAAGACAGGCCTTTTCTGGTCTCCCCTTCGCCGGAGGGTGCTTGTGGGGGGGGTGTGCCACGACGAAACAAGGGAATGAAAGGTCGCTTTGCGTTGGATGCTCTTGAACCTCCCCACAATGATGGCTCTGTTGTCTTGTGGCGCGTTGAAGCTTGCTTCTTCTCCATACTTTGATTGGTCATCAATACGACGACCTGTCCTTAAGAGAACCGATCTGATTCTCTGAACAAGAGGAATTTCGTGCTTCTGCCGGATCCTCCCTATCTCCTGATCGAGCTTGTGTAGATAGATGTTGCCTAGTAGGGCCGATAGTAGTACACTGTGTGGGACGGAGTCAGGGCCCTTCTCACCTCCATAGAAAAAACAACCGGCGGAAAACAGTTTCTGAGTGGGGTCAAAGAACTTGGAATCGTCGATCTCTTCCTTCAAAATGGAGATGAATCGATGTTGGTCGATGGTGTGAAAACACTTCCTGATGTTGAATTCCAAAAACCAGCGAGAGGTTCCCCACTCTTCTTTGATCCGTCTGAGGGCCGAGTGGCAGCCTCGACCCGAGCGGAAGTGCGATGTGTCTGGAAACTCGGGATCGTAAATGGATTCGGGTACCATTCTGATCGCCTCTTTCATGATCTTTTCTATGGGTATAACTACTGTGAGCGGTCTAAACTTCGACCCTTCTTTCTTCATTTGACAAAAGGGGAGCAAAGCCTTTTTTTTGCTCCCTCTATTGAGAGATCAGGGACCCAGCGAGTGTCAGGATGGAACGAGCCTATAAACCCGGCCTGAACGAAAGGCTCTTGAAGGAAGGAGTCCCATCACCCTCGGGCCCAGCACCAACCAAGAGGAGGCGGGGCTCTCTCCAACCATTCCGAAGAGCCGAGATCTCGTCAAGGAAAAATGAGCTAGCTCAGCTTTGACCATTGGCGGAGTTGAGAGGGCTTGTGTGAAGCATATCGAGATCGGCTTTCTTACCGAACGCTAACATGAATTCCTTCCTTGGAAATCTGCCTTTTGCAGAGGGAAGCTAGAATGGAATTATTCATTGGGCTTTCTTTTTCGAATTCCTGAGCAAGACTGCTAAGTCAAAACATCAGGATTGACATTAGAAACCTTCCACAAATTGGACTATGGTTATATCGAAAGAAGAGAGCTTATCTTGGACCAATGACCAGAGAGAGAAGATTCTGATAAACTAGTTATGAAAAACGTGCACCAGGAAGGGCCTAGCAATCAAGTAATAGCCTGCCTGCTGACAGTGGCTAAGTGAGCATTTTCAACAAGTTGGAAAGCCCGGCCGGGTAGAAGTCAATGTAGGTAATGCTGGCTGACCAATGAATTGATGGAAGAAACTAGGTAGGGCTGACTGGAACATCCTTGAAGTAGTTTGAGTTTGAGGTCCCCACGAAAAAGAGTTTCAAAAGAGAAACAATTGGTGTTGAGCTGATTTAGCCATTTGTTGGTCTTGGTTCTATTGGCTGGCTTATCTGGCGCTTTTTGTTTGATTTTTGTCATAGGTAGGTTCTGATCTTTGATGACAAAAGTTCTGTTAGGTTCTTATCTGAGATTCGGTTCGCTTTTTTTACATCGAGCTTTTTGTCTCCTTGATAGCTGGAAGTTCTCCAAAAGTATGAAAGGCTGGAGGACTTTGTACCATCCATTCTAGTGTGGTTGAATTTTGGTCACCAGCCCAAGCAATGTTCGCAAATTTGTGGTTCTTTCCACTGCTTAAAGTGATGGTGACGACCAAGAAGAAACAACAAATCCCAACTACGGATATATAAGACCCGAAACTGCTTATAGCATTCCATCCGGCGTAAGCATCTGGATAATCAGGAATGCGACGTGGCATACCCGAAAGCCCTAAGAAATGCATTGGAAAGAAGGTAAGATTCACCCCGACAAAAGTGATCCAAAAATGTATTTGTCCTAAAGTTTCAGGGTATGTCCGACCAAAGATTTTACCTACCCAATAGTAAAATCCTGCAAATAAAGCAAAGACGGCTCCCATAGAAAGTACATAATGGAAATGTGCAACCACATAATAAGTATCATGTAGAGCAATGTCTAGTCCAGAATTGGCTAGAACTATTCCAGTGAGCCCTCCTATGGTGAACAAAAAGATGAACCCTACAGCAAATAACATGGGTGTTTTGTATTGTATCGAACCTCCCCACATAGTAGCAATCCAACTAAAGATTTTGATTCCAGTGGGGACAGCTATGATCATGGTAGCTGCGGTGAAGTAGGCACGGGTATCAACGTCTAAACCCACAGTAAACATATGATGAGCCCAAACCAGAAATCCAAGAACACCTATACTGATCATGGCATAAACCATGCCTAGATATCCAAAGACCGGTTTTCTCGAAAAGGTAGAGACGATATGACTAATAATACCGAATCCAGGCAGAATGAGAATATAAACCTCTGGGTGCCTCCCTCTTCTAATAATATAAGCGGATGAATAGAAGAAAGGTGGACTATATCATCAACTTCTTCCATTCCATTTTTCTAGGAAAGCCAGCCAAGCTTTATGGTGAATGCTGTCAGGTTGAAATGCTTTGAGATCGTCAAGCCTATAATATTCCTCAATAAGGAAGAATCGTCGTGATTTATGACTTCGGAAAGTACTTGATTGAAAGTAATCTAGCATCATCAGAACATCTTTTCGACTTTGTACAGACCATTGATAGTAACCATTTTGACTACTATCAAAGTAGATATTTCCTCCAAAAACGACCTTATAAGGCTCTACATCTTGTAGAAGTTGATTATGAACTCGAAGACTTAGTTGAGGTAGTCGATTCTTCATCGCAATACCAATGGTACCATCAGCATCAAAGAATCCCGCAAACCAATTTGATTGAGCATCTAGTGGTTTAGGTAGAATGACAGGGATATCCAGTACTTGACAGACACGATGTAGTTGAAGTAGTCGTGCTGAATGTTGAATATGACCATTAATACAATGAATTAGTTTCATCATACCAAGTTGATTATGGAGTCGATAACGAGAAGCTTGAGCACCCGCTCGCATTTTCAGAGTTCCACCAAGCATATGTTGGATATATCGTAATAGTGGTAGATCTTCCAGTCCCATAGTAATTTCTACAGAAGTATATCCTAGTTTACTAACTTGAATACTTCCATCACCATCGAGAATTCCAGCTAGCCACTCACAGAAGGATTGAGGATAAGTTGTTGCGCGTGTAGTCTCTGAGGTTCCTACTAGACTGCTTTTGAGTCGTTGGTTACCTGCTGATTGTGTCTTAGATACTCCATTTTGACTAGATCGGGGTAGAAAACCACCACTTATGAACATAGTAGGAGTACCATTAAGCAGACAGTCCCAGCATATAGCGCAATGCGTATTCAGATTGGAATCTGAAAAGGGCCATTTCAAACCAAAGAACCAAAAGAGATGCTGGTATAAGATGGGGTCTCCCCCTCCAGCAGGATCAAAAAAGGTTGTATTAAAGTTTCGATCGGTTAATAACATTGTAATTGCCCCTGCCAGTACCGGAAGTGATAATAAAAGTAGGAATGCTGTCACTAGAACGGACCACACAAAAAGGGGTAATCTATGCATAGTCATTCCTGGTCCACGCATGTTGAAGATAGTTGTGATAAAATTGATAGAACCTAAAATGGATGAAACACCTGATAGGTGAAGACTAAAAATGGCTAAATCCACTGCCCCCCCAGAATGGCTGGTAATACCACTTAAAGGCGGATAGACCGTCCACCCAGTGCCGGTACCCACTTCTACTAAGGCTGAGCTTAAGAGGAGCAAGAGACTTGGGGGCAACAACCAGAAGGAGATATTATTTAATCGCGGAAATGCCATGTCAGGTGCACCTATCAGAATCGGAACAAACCAATTACCAAATCCACCTATCATCGCAGGCATCACCATAAAGAAGATCATTAAAAAAGCGTGAGCTGTGATTAAAACATTATAAAGTTGATGATTCCCACCAAGAATTTGATCGCCGGGTCGGGCTAATTCCATACGAATCAGTACGGAGAAGCATGTGCCCATTACCCCAGCAATGGCACCGAAGATGAAATAGAGAGTACCAATATCTTTGTGGTTAGTGGAGAAAAGCCATCGAGACAGATTTTTCATTATATGAAGATTGCACTTTGCTAGTCGTTATCAGAAGGGCCCGCCCTCAGGGGCTAATGATGTTGGTTGCCTCAGTCTTCTTTTTTGCGGTTTGAAAGCTAGCTATATGTGGAACGAACGACACTGAGGCGGAAAGGATTGAACTGAAAAGAAAAGCGATCCTGTGTGAAGCATCAAAGAAGTCATTCATTCGTTGGGGTCAGGGGGCCACACAAGGATTTGCAGTCCTTTGCTCCTGAACATGAAGAATTTGGACTTCTTTTGCGACGCTACCTCTTTCGTTTTTGATATGAGAATTGGGAAACAGAAAAAAACAAACACTTTGTTATTCTTTCGACAATCTCAGCGAGTGAACTAGGTTTCCTTCTCGAGCTTCTATTTCTTCCGTTAAGGAGGATTCGAGAAAAGAGAGAATAAGAAGACGTGTTTCCAGAACGAACAAAATCAAGGTAAATAAGAGGAAGTTAGCAAAGTGAGACAAGATGGGAATGAGCATAGAAACATGTATGGATGTACCAGATCGGCTAATGCTCCCAGGTTGATGCAATGTATTCCACCAGTTGACTGAAAACTTGATTATTGGTATATCGATCAGTCCAATACAGATGAAAATCGAAGCCAGTTCGACAGAAAGCTTTTGAAAACACAATGCACCCAGGTAAATCAAAAACAATATGAATACAGAAGTGAAACGAGCATCCCACACCCAAAAGGTACCCCACATAGGCCTTCCCCAAAACCCCCCAGTCACTAAGGTCAACAACGTCAAAAAAGCACCAATTTCTGTACCGGTTCCGGAAGAGCGAAGAAAAAGGGGATGTTTTGTTAATAGGAACAAGAAACTGTTTATAGCCGTTGCGATATAAATAACTAGACTCATCCAAGCCACAGGAACATGTACATACAGAATACGAGAATTTCCACCTTGTTGAAAATCTGGTGGTGCTACCCAAAGACTGAAATAAATAGCCATCGCTGTTAAGAACAACCAAGATCCAATGATCATTTGCGCGTAGCTTTTTGTCTTGGACATCAAAAAAGAAGGTTGTAATAACGAAACAAACATCTACGAATTGATCCGGTTTTCGACTCACGCTTTTCCTTCGCTGCTTATATTACTTGAATGACAGGTTGATTCCTCGTCCCTACCCTCTTGTCAGAGATCAAACCTTCTTTCGCGACCTCCTCTCCTGCAAGGAAGGCTTAGTGCCCTCCTGGGAAGACTACGGCAGCTTCTAGAGTGCTTGACTGAAATGAAACCAATAGAGATGTTCATTCTGTCTATGATATTCTTCGTGATGATTTCTGGAAAGTAGGAAAGCTTTACATCACCTTCACTTATATATAGACTCGACGGAACCGAGACCTTGACTTCGTCTTAATTTGCTCCGGTTGTCCTCTTTGTTAGCCGGAGTATACCACTATTGAGTTTTCAGGGAAAAAGCCATAGGAGACAAGGGATGGATGGCAAAGGGCTGAAGAAACAGGAAAGAAGAGAGCCCCAATGTCAAGTAGCAGGGCTTTGACTGTAATTGAAGACTCGACCTACCTCTGAAGCGTAAAGACTTTCATACCTTTGATATGCTTTCGCCTCTGAAGCGTGAAGCCGAGAGTAACGAAAGTCAAGGAAGGGATACATACATGGGAAAGAGTGCACCTTATAGAGTAATAACACGTTCTGTGTCACACTAGCTATAATGGAGCCTTTTCGCACCATCTACTAAGGGGTTTGACGTCAAAAGTTGGATACGCCGTCCTTTTCCCCATGTGGCAATAGGCTCCACCTTTGTGCGAAGATGTTGTGAATTGGAGTAAAAGGATTCGAACCTTTGCATATCGGTACCAAAAACCGATGCCTTACCACTTGGCTATACTCCATATGGTTGGGGTTGGCCTTTGCCTGTCTATATATGTCATATCCCTGCTATGCGCCCTTCCCTGCGTGTGTTGGGTGCGCAGGTGCCTAGATGATAGCCTAAGGGATGATGTTCTCCCAAAAGACTTCACTGAGTTGTTGAGGTGTTGAGCTAGGCTCCGCCTTGAGACCCGTCCGTACATGTATTGACTTAGTTGAGTTGTGGAGGTGTTGAGCTAGGCTCCACCTTCATTATCCCCTTTGGCCTTGTATACCAACTGACTTGACTTACTTCTGTTACTTCGTGGGCGCAGTGACCCATTGCGAGGTAGTTGAGTATATTGAGTTCCGAGTAGCTGTTCTGCACTAGGAGCGTTTGTCTGTGTGTTCACAGTGATTTTTGGATGGTGGGACAAAAGCCAAGTCCCCAAATCACCCTCCTCGACCATTGGTTGGTGGGTCTCCTTGTGCTGGAGATTCTTCCTTGTCTGCTTACGTTGGATGCCCCGTCTTGGCAGTCTACCGTGGCTATCCCTTTCTTGGAAGCCTCAGATGCTAGGTACTTGTTCATTGATATGGCCCATTTCTCTTTGTCTGATAGCCTGTATTGTGGGGTCGCTGTGCCCCCTACCTGTCCTGACTGGCCACTACAAAGGACTAGTGGGAAAGGTCCTGTGTGCTCCTGTCCCGGTTCCAAACAACAACTCATTACTACACCAGTGCCATACTCCCTGGAGCAAACTAAGCATCAGTTCTCGCCTGACGAAACTTGCCCTTAACTTGACTACGAACTCCATACTTGATCGAAGCAGAAATTGGATTGACTGGGGAATCTGCACCACTTGCCCAACCAGTCTCAGGAGAAGAAACTCTTGAAGATCCATAAATGTGAGAATCCTGACACTTGCCTAAGTGCCCATGAAAGAGAGAAGAGAACATCAATTCAAAGTCCAGAGCTACTGATTTGGCCCTTCCCCAGGCTGCTTGAGGAGTCCACATTACTTATAGTGGTAGGTAGTGGTAAAGCATATGAGGGGCGCGCAGCGGGGAGTGGTGACCCCGTACTTAGTGTACTGGCTTGGTGGGGATGCCTTGTGTTGAGGCACTGCACTGTTCATAGATGGGTCGTCCCAAGGAAACTTGCGAAGGGCAAAGGGGCGCACAGCGGGGCTTTCGTCGTCACCCAAATAGAAGTTGGATTGCGGGGATATCACATAATCCAATGACCAGCAATGAAACATACCGGACGGACTATGCACCTGATTGCTTCCCCCCTTCTTTGTGAGAGATAAAGGTTATTAGTTTGACCCGGGCTGCCCTCACATACAAGCAATAAATTCTGGCTTCCCGTCGGCGTCCCAGAGATCAATAGCGCACTACAGAAAGGAAGCGACACTCACTACTACCAGAAAGAGGTTAGTACAAGCCCACCATAGGCATACTATTTGATCACAGGTTTTCATCTTCTCTTCTTTCATTGGTCAAGTAGCTAGGTCCGGGAATCAGATCAGACTGCCAATAAGGCTATCTTCTGTCCGGAAGCAAGTCTACCTCAAGCGCGCGCGCCTTTTTTTGCTTTTCCTGCTTTGCCAATAAATGCACCTTTTCCTAGAGATTCCGAAAGTCTACTTTCATCAAGCATCTTTATCAGCTTCTCCTTGCTTCGCACCTTTTCTTTTCGAATCTTTTGCTTCTTTTTCTATTTGATTTTATTACGGCTTTGCTTGTGGCCGAGTAACCCAGCAATAGCGAATTTCATTAAGGTGATTTTGGAATTCATGTCATAATCTTCCCCATTTTGGATACTGCATATCTCCATTTTTGAGTTGACTTGCTTGATGTGGTAGAGGGCTTGTGTGAAAGAAGTTTGATGGCCCGCACGGACTGGAGAGAATTTGACGCATGCTGTTTACGGTTCGAATCTATTGCTTTGTTTGTGAATTTTGTCTTACTCTTTCTTGAAGTACCACTAGCGTTTATTTCACCCGTCCAATGGGCGGGACCTGATAACTAATAATTTCTGTGACTAATGCACACTGTTCAGTATGGACCGTTAGAGTATTGCGTTGACATTCTCTTAGTCTACCTATTTAGACGTGTTATTAGTCTATCAATTTGGATTGAGAAGTTCATCTAGCAGCTTTGGTTCCATCGAATTCATATTCTTCTGTGGCTTCACTAACTAATAGCGCCGGTGGATCATTTCTTTCTGCTCCTGCCATCTAATGAAAGTGCTCAGGCGCCGTCAGTAAGATTAGGAAAATAAGCATCCATCGGCGAGTGCGTGCCACTTTCTAGTCAAGCATCTCATTTCTCTCTCTCCTTCCCGTCCTATCCCTTCGCTATAGCTGTAGTAATGGGATAGACGGGCAATCTTATTCTATCGAAGCGCCGGGAACATAAGGTGTGGTATAGGTCAAGTGTATGTTGTACTTTAGGTGTCTGAAGTTTGGTAACTTATGTACGGATTGGTTGATTCAGTTAGGCAAGTGTAACAGGATGTATGTAGTTCTTTGACTGTCAATCTCAAGATAAGTAGCATGCTGGAGTCCTGTAGTTGTTTTGGTATACCTCGAATGCTGGCTTCATCTCTGTTTCAGAGTGATGTTGTTCTCCCGAACCAAATAAGCTTCTTGTTACAGAAAGGTCAAGTAGATCTGCTGGGTGGGGATCAAGAAGTACAGCAGTTCAGTTGGAATTAGGTCAGCTACCTGCCATAGTACACATGCGCCGGAACTAGTACGATAGAGCATTGGGTCTGATTTGGATGGGTAAAGAGTAGGGCTTTGATGGGGATAGTAGATAGATAAGAAGGAGGGCTATCTATATGCTTCACACATGTCATTCGTTCTTTTACTTTCTTTCTTGTGGATGTACTTGCTTTGACTTCTCTTTCTTTGTCGAGCTAGGAACCTACTTGACTGGAATGATCTCTCTTCCTTTTCGAACTTCACTATCAGCTATCAGCAGCGCCCTTCGCTCCTATCTCAGTCTCAAAACCTTGGCTCAGAAGATCTCTGCCTTAGTCTTTGCCGAGTCATCTTTCCTATCGTCGAGTAGCTCCGCACCTCTGCTTGCCTTGAGCTTCTTTGCTTTCCCCGTTAAGGCAAGACTGGTCAAGAATACCAAGAGTGGAACTCAGTCATATGCCCCCAGCTCCAATTCTTCCTCCCCGATCTCAGAGATCTTAGAACTTCGGATAATCCTTCTTTGTCGATCGTCTTTGGGGTTATAGCTCCGCTGCTTTATGTTCATCCTCTATTCCTTGATGCTGACCTAGTCCTCCGGCCTCTGCTTTATAGAAAGCTGATCCTTTGAAGAGGGCGGCTCTATATAGCTATATTCATAGGTTCCGCTCGCGGAAAGGTATCTAGTGAAGTTCGATCCCCGCTGCGCGCCCCTGCAGGTGGTGTTTAGGGAAGTCCAATACAAGTCTCACTGTCTATGGTCATTGGCTAAGGTCTCACTGCCTATGCTCGTTGGCTAAGGTCTCAGTCCTCAAGTAGCACTCTTTCTTTGATGTAAGCCACAGAGAAAAGTAGCACTCGATATGTTGGGTATGGTCGTTGGGTAAGGTGGGTCGTATCAAAAGGCAACTCGCTATGGTTGTGTGTAAGTTGTCTCGTATCTCAAGCCATTCTCCCTCCCTATCTTCATGGGTTAAGGTTGGTTATATCTCAAGTCCCAGTCCTCTGCTTAGCTCTTTGATCTAGTCCCAGTCCTCTGCTTACCACTTTTCTCAACCAAGAGATGTGATTGCATTGCAGGGGAATATCTATATCAAGATCTTCGAATGGACGGGGCACATGTGATAAAGCAAGGGCGATTCACTACTTTGTTTTCTACTTGGTCTTTCTCTTTGGGAATCATAGCGTAATCAAGTCTAAATGGCCTTGGTAACCTTTGCTTATGATGAGGCGCTGGTAAGGAGGATCAAAAGGGGAGCTTGTGGAACAGAATGACTTGACTGAGTCGCACCGAGGTGCGCAGCAACTACTAATCTACTTGAAAGTCAAGTTCCGAGGATATAGGGAAAGAAAGAGAGATAATGCGTTTACTGTGACGTAGTGGTGGGCATCGAAAGCGAACTTATGGACTGGCATTGATCTGCTTACACTTGGATTGCTTTCTCCAGGAAGTAGCTCTGGAAAGCAAGGATATTGATTTATGCCCAACGCTGTAACCATCACCGCTGCTGCTAGAACTGGTTGCTTCGGTCGAGATCCAGATTAGATTCTGAGAGTAGTGATCGAGAGCCTGATTCTGACTTCGTGAGCGTGACCCAGACCTTCGTGATCCATATACGCCATAAGCAAAGAAAGCAGTAGACCTAGCAGCAAATCCAGTGTTATATCAATACCCTGCAGTTTATCCATACCTAGTATCAACACCAATAGGAGCATAAGTAGCTAATACGTCAAAAGCACGCACCAGTCACATACCCACTTGTAGGACCTGAACCACAAGCAAGAAGGCATCGCCTGCGGCTTCCAATCCAATGACAAGCAAAAGACGAAGAAGATTTTGATAAGACTAGGGTCGCGGAGAAGAGATGTGTTTCAGGGAATTCGTTACCTCTTTGTTGAAAAAGATGACCAATCCAACGTGGCGTTAATAATTTTGGCATAAAAGGAGTTCTTGCTACAACTAGTGGCGACCATAACTTATCGAGTCGAGTCGAGCGATATTTTCATGTCGAGTTTTCAAATCGAGTTATCTCCAGTAACTTCCTCTTTGTTTCCAGTTTACTTTGTATACCATTATATTGGTAATTCAATGATCTTCTTATATTATAGATCCGTTGTGGTCTTCAAATTATATAATAATGGAAAGAGAAACTTGAGTTGCCATCTCTACCTCTGGTTTACTTGTCAGTTTGACTGGGCCTTATATACTGCTTTTTGGCAACCCTCTCACGGTACCTCCTAATAGCATTTGAATCCCCCAATACCAGCCATGGTACATTACCCACCTAACCCCCTTTTCCGGGAAGCCAACCGTCCTCAACACAGCTTCAAGGAAATCTCATTTCAATTTCTTATAAGCTTTCTGAAAGTCAACCTTGAGAGCACAACGGGGCGTGCCCTGATCCCTATGGTAATTCCTCAAAAGCTCCTGAGCCAGCAAAATCTTGTTCCCAATCCCCGCTGCGCGCCCCTTGCTTGGTGAGTCCCTTCCGGCGGCTTTGTGTGCTCTTTTGGTGCAGTCACTTCGTTATCTGAGGATAGGGAAATGGGGAAGGCTGAAGACGGCTGGTCTACTTCCTGCTCGATGAGCATCGTCAAGTCGGGTGGTAATCAAGGCAAAAAGGCTTTGTCCATTTACTTCTTTCAAAGAGCGGGCGCCGCAGCGGATTCTTCCTCAAAACTTCTTCTGTAACAAGAAGAGCGGCGATTCTCAAGCCATGTAATACGTCGATTCTCCGACTCTATCCCACGGAGAAGTAACTAGCTCGATCCAACTCACTTCGCCTACGCAAGGAAGGGAAGTGGTTGACTTGCTTGCTTCCTGAAGACAATTACTGACAAGATTCAATAGCTCCTCACAAAGCTTTAGAGTTGTTGTTCATGGATGGGTCGGCGGTATACCGTCGTATCTTTCCCTTGCTCGCTTCTGTAGTGCAATAACTGGAACTCTGTCTTTTTCAAGAACTTTCGTCTTTCTTATGGACATTCTTTCTCTACCTATAGTTGTAAAGCTACAGTAAGGAAGAGGTTGCTTGCATATAGGTAGCTGAAAAGGAATTGCACTTCGTTCTAACAGGGTGATGGGAGATCATCTTTGACTTAGCCTTTCAGCCCTTTTTTCAACACTTTGAAAAGTCAAAGCACATAGTGGATTCTTACTACCACGTGCTGGTGATGGCCTCTTTTTTCCAGTTTTTTGAGCATGTAGCAATCTTCTTTGAAAAGCAGTTATACCAACTGAACAACCTTGAAATAAATGCTTCCTTTGATGCGCATTAGAAATAGGCGAATGCGCGGTAGTTCATCCATATGTGTTTTCAACTCGTAACTCCTCTGAGCGGTAGGCCTATGACCATAAAGTCTATTTTGGAAAAATCCCACAAATTGACCTAACATGCATTCATAGACTAGGGAATCCCAATCATTCGTATCCACTCTTGTTTGGAAGGATTTGGCCCTTTCTTTCTCCTGTGATCGTCTTCTTGCTTGGTTGAGCCCCTCCGGTCCTTCTTTTTCTTTCTTCATTCTCTTTGGTGTAGGTCGCCCCCTCTCCTCCACCCTTTTCCTTAGCGACGACTATTTCCTTTAGCTCGCCAAGGTGCCAATTTGAGGTGGCAACAAGATAAGGGTTCGCATAGAAAGTACAATGGTAGGACCCTTGACGTATCCAAGTGGCTGTATACGAACATGTTCTCTCTTTTCAGAACTGCATGAATCAAAATCTTTTGATTAGAAATTGGATTCCTAAAGGGGAGTCACAAAAGAATGCAAAATTCCACTCCACAATCTTCTATTGGGTAAAGGAAAGGAACTGCAGGCTAAAAAAGAGGGAAACCAACCACTAGTTATGTGTGGCTTTCTTTCTAATTACACTAGATGAAATTGGACTTACACTCCATTTCTAGATGGAAAGGAACTAGCTTGCTTTATTACTGAAAACACTCAAAAACCCCCTTCCTGTTACGAGGTCAGATAAGAGTAGTTTCTATTTGAACCCCACCTATATAGTATATATGCAAAAACTCACTCCCTTTTTGACCAGTAAACTAGTAGACTCGGTAGAACTGGTAGCCCGCCGGACGTATTAACCACTCTCATGGTATGAGCTATACACTGCAACTGGATTCACATGGATCACAAAAAAAAGGAACTGGGATCAAAGGA